CTTTATCCAGGAAAAGGTATTTCTATTTTGCATGGTCCAATCATTGATCCCGAAAATTTCTACAATAAATTAGGTAGGTTGCTAGTATAGTTCCCTATCCACGATTCTGCTATTGTACTGGAATAATTTTACTCGAATACAGGAAGAATCCCCTGGATGGGTAGAAATATAAAAAGTGAGTAAGATTTTTAATGGTTTGTTTATGTACGAAGTAACAAACATTATGATTGGATTAATATCGGTGGATCAGTCTTTAGTCATTCATTGAATGATAAATCACTACAAGTGACGGAGATACGCGATTTAAATAACGGAAGATCAAATATTTCAAAATTGTATCTAGAATGACTGGAAAAGTGGAAACAAGACCCGATATAATTTGATCGTTATGATCAAATCCAAAATCTTTGGAGACAGAGCCAATCATAAGTTCCCAACCATGGGGCGAGTGGAATCCGATACATAAATCGGTTAATAAAAGAATAGAAAAAGCTTTTATTGTGTCACTTAAGTTATAGAGGAATTCCTGAACCCAAGAATTAAGAACGACAAGTTCTTCATTACCCAGAATAGAATAACCACTTAGAATAGCGAAACAGATTATATTTGTCGAGAAGTGCAAAATGCTATGGATATAACCCTCATTGTGCATCTTGACCAATTGTATCGTTTCTTTGTGTATTCCTATACGAAGCTTTTGTATATGTGTCTCCGGGTACTCCTTTATCATTTCGTCCAAAAGGAATAGTTCCTCTAATTCTATGAATTTTTCTAGAACATTTTTTTCTTGAATATCATTCAAAAAATTTTCGGATTGCCTAGCATTCCACCAATTTGTAACCCAAGATTCCAGACTTTTATTAAATGAGAGAGAGATCCACCAGGGCAAAAATACTATAGATGCAAGATATGGGAGGTTAGTGAATGCTTTCTTTTGTGGCATTTTGAATCTGTGAATTGCTAATGAAACTACCTCATTCGGCGACTCTATCCGATCTGATATTTCTATGAAGCATGAGTTCTATAACAAGGTATCGAACCTATGGATCTACTCCCCCTTTTTTATTTGTAATTAATTGGTTAGTCCTTGGATCGAGAAAGAATATAGAATTAGAATAAAGGTTCGCGTCGAATGAAGAAATAAAAAAAAATATTGTTTTTGGTCAAATTCGAAACAATTGTATCCTTTCGATGAATGCCCAAAAGAGCCGCAGTAATTAATATTATTCGGATTTAAAGACGAAAGAACCCCCTTAGATCAATTATTTCGAAAAGTTTCGCTGGCTACCCACAGCCCAGGAATAATTGAGGGAAATTTATGAAAAATATGGATGTGATGATTAAATCAAAAACGAGTGGCAAAACCCGGGAGAAATTGGATGTTATAGTTATAAGAAATCCAATCATTTGAAGGAAAAGAACGGATAAAAAGAAACATCGTATTGATAAAGGAGGGGTAATTTACAATATAGGATCCATCTCTATCTAACTAATATATAAATTTCAAAATACTTCAATTGGTACGCGCAAAAAATAGGCCAATTCAGCAGCTTTTTGTTCAATTTCTCGTGGAGTCAAATTCTCATCAGTACGAGTCAAGGGAATGGCTCCCTGGCCTCTAATTTCCATATAAAGGACACGACGGGGAAAAATACCCTCTTTAATTTCTATTCTAATCGACTGGACATCTCTCATAAGGAATCGAAGGAAGATACGACGATTTATTCCAGGAAATCCCCAACGAAAAATACACACTATTCCTTCTTTTCTATCGAATCGGTCATAACCACTACCTACATTCCACGAAATTGTGCACCACAAATAGGAGCTAATGAACAGACCCGCGATCCCATAGAAAGACATCACGATCCCTTGTGGAAAAAAAAGGATTTGCTGAGACGGGAATAAGGATATCAGATTCCTACCAAGATAACTAGAAGTTCCAACCAATAAGAATCCTAGTGAACCTAAAAGAAGGATACAGGCCCAGCAGAAATTACTTGTTTTTCGAGACCCCGTTATAAGTTCTATCCATATACGTTCTGATCGCCAGTTCATACTAGATCCAGTTTCATTTTATTGGAATTGAGAGAATAACCCAAATGAATTTGACTTTACTTTATTTTGTTCCCGAAATAACTCTCATCAACTAGCACTATTATGATGTGAACCATTAATGATGTGAACCATTAATGATGTGAACCATTAGGAATAATTCATCGAATTGGTTAAATATAAAAGCATCCGCTTGAGATGATCCCACTATGGCTATGGATATCTACATACATATAGATATAGATACATTGAGTTTCCATTTCATACATCTGCTCTGCGGATCCATTTTCAAATAGCTATAATGAATGCATTTATCCATATATCATGTTTCCGCATGTATAAGAGCTCTTTCGTTTGTGTTCGGAGGAAGCCGCATGTTGTACCATATTCCACTAAATAGATATCTGTATTATGATCAAGTCTAAGTTAAAAAAAAAAAAAATTGGATGGGATTTGGTCCCATCGGATCTAGACAATCTTATTTTTTTGAACATGCAGAAATAAAGAAGCCATTGCAATTGCCGGAAATACTAGGCCTACTAAAGGCACAAAAATAGAAGGTAAATTGAGAGTTGTCATAGAATGGATACCTCGATTTAATATTTGTACCTGTTATTGTTATAAAGATATCTTATGATAAGTATATCTATTATAAGTATAGAATAATAAGTGCAAAGAATGTCGAACTAAATAAGTGTACCCATTCGCCTTTCTAACTGAAATATATATATGATAACTTTCTTATTCTCTTGTTGTCCTTATCTTCTAATAAAGAACAAAAGAGTTTCTTACAAGTTCCCAAGGAAGAGGGATTCGTTAGAATCCTATCCGACAGGGATTCCTAGAACAAAAAAAATGTGAGTTCTCGGGAGATATAGAAATAGACAAGATCAAGATTCTTATTCTATAATTTTCTATATTTTAATTATTCTATATCTAGAATACGTAAGAAGGTAACATGAAATTCTTTTTCTTTTTCGAATTTCGCGGAAAGAAGAATTCACTCCTTTATCCTGTTGATAGATATTTCCCGATTACTAATTATGAATATAGGTAGAAAAAATAGATCTATTTGAAGGAAAAAAGTAATTATCCGAAGCTTCTGATTCTTTCTATAAATGGATCTATCTTATGCCCGTAAGGAAAACCCACTCTTCTTATTTTTACTTTACTGGGATTCCGATAAACAAAATACTTGTTCGCCGCAAATAAAATAACTGAATTGAATGCTCTACTTGATTGAATTTTGATTCAAGGGAAAGAAACCGTGAAGCTGAAATAACTCACTCAGAACACTTTTTAAAGGATTACGTGGTACGATTGGGTCCAATAAGCCCTTATGGAATAAATACTCAGCCGCTTGGGAACCATCGGGTACTGTCTTATTCAATGTTTGTTCAATTACTCTTTTACCCGCAAATGCAATATAAGCATTAGGTTCGGCAATAATGATATCTCCCAACATACCAAAACTGGCAGTGACTCCACCGGTTGTAGGGGATGTAAGGATTGATATATAGAATAACTTTTTATTTGATTGATAATTATATAAAGCAGAAGATATTTTAGCCATTTGCATCAAGCTCAAACTTCCTTCTTGCATGCGCGCTCCTCCGGAAGCACACACTATAATAAGAGGTAGAGATTTTTGAGTAGCATACTCGATCAAACGGGTGATTTTCTCGCCTACTACGGATCCCATACTGCCCCCCATGAACTGAAAATCCATAACCCCAATTGCTATGGGAATACCGTTTAGTTGACCTATGCCTGTTTGAATAGCCTCAGTTAACCCTGTTTTTCTTTGATAAGAATCGATACGATCTTTATAAGGTTCCTCTTCTGAATGAAATTCAATGGGGTCCATAGAAACCATGTCTTCATCCATAGGATCCCAAGTGCCCGGATCAATCGAAAGTTCGATTCTATCTGAACTACTCATTTTCAAATGATATCCACATTGTTCACAAACATTTAGTTTTGACTTAAAAAATTTCTTATAATTTAATCCATAACAATTTTCGCATTGAACCCACAAATGCCTGTATTTTTTATTGATATCGAGATCGTTATATCTTCTTCTCATATTGAAATCACTTCTATTTGTGTTAGTTCTTATACTGGAGCTCTCATTGTCACTACTATTTACACTTTCATTACAAATGTAACTATACATGTAACTGTCACTGTAATTGTCGCTACCGCTTGAAATGTAACTATCAATACTGATTTCAGAACGAAGATAACTGTCAATGCAACTATAAATGTGATTATTCCAACTAGATTTAGTATCATACATATAACGATCATAGTAGTGATTGTCACTCTTAGACCCATTATTCAGATAATTATAAAAGGCACTTTCTAGTTCACTCAGAAAAGAATGATCGTTGTCAATCTCAAAAATAAAATTTTCAATATCAAAATATACGGAATAACTGTCACCATTACTATCCCTAACTAAAAAAGTGTCATCAGAGATGAAACTCCGAATGTCCCTGACACCAAATAAATGATCAACATTATTAGAACTGTCACTATCACCCCAACTATAAATATTTTTATCCATATCATTTATAACGGGATCTTCACTTCTACTGGTATTTTCAATAGGATCAAGACTATCCATTGATTTACTTAGCCCACACCTATCTTTTAATTCCTCGTTAAACAACATCGAATTGAACCACCATTTTTCCATAGAGCCTTTCTGCCCCCCTATTTGAATGCAAATACAATAGATGAATAGTCATTCGATGAACAATCATTTGAATATTTCCTCTCGGAATAAGCATGTAGATCCAATCATTAGGATCATTAACTAATCACGAGTGAGTCTTGAAAGAAATGATTCTCTTTTGTGGGAATCTGGGTATCACTTCACTATCACTAGATATGATGGAACCATTTCTTCAATTATAATATAAAGAGAGGTTTCTCCCATG